TCTAACACCTGTTCCACTTTTGGAAGACCTTGCGTTATATCACCAGATCTTGATTTTTCATATATAAATGTAACTAATGTATCGCCTTCGTAAAGGATTTCCCCATAATGTCCATGAACAGTTGCTCCTGGAGTAGCCAAATAAGGCTTAGCTGATCGTATTACCACAGAGTCAACTTGAACAATTAGAACTTGACCCGATTTTAAATGCGGTCCTTTTTTGGCTATACATACATTTTCACAAAGAAACTGCCCAAGACTAACGATTGGAGATGTCTCTTCACAATAATTGTAATGGAGAAAATACCAATTCAAATGGAATGGATTCAAAATGATGTTACTGCATGAATAGGGATTATAAATTTGACCATTTTCATCCAGTAAATAATATTTAAGTATTTGAAAAATCTGTTTGAAATTGTCAAGTTGCAAATAGTTAGTTACCAAGATCTGATTATGGGTTATTAAATGGGAAAATAAATCAAAATTATAAATTGGAAAACCTGTTCCTAACGGGCCCAACGAATTCCTAATTGGAATTAGGGGGTTCTTTTTGATTGATTCTTTTATCACATTGGGAGAGTTTACATCGTTGAATGGGCCTATTCGAAAACAATTGGATGATGACAAAATTATCAAAGATTGAGATTCCTTATTTCGATTCAACAACGTATGGATAGTTCCTTGATTTGGATTAAGGGATTCTTTAATCCTTACCTTGGAATAGGAATAAATGGAAGAAAATGGATTGACATTAGCGCGATCTGATCCATTCTCAGAGATCAATCCTGAACCCGACAGATCGTTCCTTTTTCCGGTATAAGAAATAGGTGACTTAGCTAAGTCGATTCTTAGAAAATATCTAAGCAAACCATTTATCCTTATTTCAACAAAGGAAGCACAGGCCTTTTCGATTTTTTTGTCTTGGTCCCAATTCAACACTAAAGAAGTCCGAACTAATTGAATACTTGTGTCCCAAATTTCAAGAATTGGGTCGTAATAAAGGATATAATTGACAACTCGAAGTTGTAGATTATCACTTTCCTGCAAGAGATCCGGCGGGAAAAGTCTTCCTAAATTTATACCATCCGTTTTTTTATATGGGACTACAGGTTGAACCAAAACAAAATACTTTTTTTCATACCTGGAAAGTTTCATTCGTTGGATATAGAGCCAATTTTTCAATTTTTTGTATTCTTTGGAATTTGGTTTTCCCCCTCCTGGCGGTATCAATCGGAATGCCTTATTTGTCTTTCCAGGAAAATGGATATCTCCAGAAAAGATTATCAGTTTCATTTTTTCTGCTTTTTTCTTCACTCGGACCAATCCGCCTACCCGACTTCTTCTATTGAAAGTGATTTGTGTATCTGCCCCAATAATACTATTGTGCCGTACCATTATGGAAGAAGATTCGGCCAAAATGTGGACTTCCACGGGAATAAAAAAAAATGGATTTACTTCCTTTTGGTATTTTGGCCAAAATACCTTGACTCCTCGATACTCAATCAAATCCTCTTCGTTGACGATTGAATTTAGTTCTCTAGTCTCATATTTAGTAAGCCCCGAGCTCTTTCTTATATATCGAGGATCATCGAAATAAGCAAGAATACTATTTCTACGGAGAATACCATTTCTGGGGATTTCCATTGAGATACCTGAAGAAGGTATTAGTTGGTTCTCGCCTTCTTGAATCGATTCGAGTGGGATGATGAATCTATTTCTTCGTCTCTTTGCCAATAAATCAGAATTACCGTCGAGAATGGCCGGATATCTGAGATTACAACGACCCGTACATGTCATTCGATTCAGTTCTGAATAATCAGGAATCCTATCTCCTTTTTGATTTTTACCAGAAAAATACGAACTAAAAAATTTGTGTCTCACTTGATTATTAGTTACTGAGGGGTTAACAATATATCTTGGCTTGACAGAAAGAGAATAAGCGTTCATTTGATCTTGATCCTTGTGGATCGAACAGGGGCCTAGACTGTATCTCCAGGGCTCCCCTAATAATATCCATAAATGACTTGTTTTTGGTAAGAGATGAATATTACCATATGTAAATTCAGGTGCATGGTACACATCAGTATTCCAGTGCATTTCGCCTTCTGAGTCAGAATAAATATGTTTTCGAACCTTCTCTTTCAAATTCAAAGTGGATGTTCTCGCGCGAATCTCAGCAATCACTTGTTCTGATTCTACATATTGATCGTTTTGAACTAAAAGAAAACTTTTGGGCGGAATACACACATTGTGTATAATATCTTCACTCTCAATAGTTACATACAAGTCTCTAGAACATAGAAAAGCAGGATGTCCATGACGTGTACGTGTCGGATGAACCAAATCCTCGTTGAATTTTATTTTTCCATTAGAAGGGGCTCGCACATGTTCTGCAGTACCCCCTGTAAATACTCCGCCGGTATGAAAAGTTCTTAATGTTAATTGAGTGCCCGGTTCTCCAATAGATTGACCTGCAATAATACCTACGGCTTCTCCCAATTCGACCAGGTCGTCATGAGCTGGACTCCGGCCATAACATAATTGACAAATCCAAGATGTACTCCTACAAGTAAAGGGGGTTCGAATAGAGATTGGTTGTGCTCTAAAAGTTATGAATCTACTGACAAGTCCAACCCCAATATCTTGATTTCTAGTAGCAATACATCGCGAACCTATATATATATCATCTGCTAATACACGGCCAATTAATGTTTGGATAAAAATCCTGTCCGCCATCATTCCATTTCGAGGACTTACAGAAATACCTCGAACGGTGCCGCAATCTGTTCGACGTACAACAATGTGTTGAACTACTTCAACAAGTCTGCGCGTGAGATATCCTGCATCTGATGTTCGGATAGCGGTATCCACAACCCCTTTACGGGCTCCGTAGCAAGAAATAATGTATTCTGTTAAAGACAGTCCTTCGCGTAAATTGCTTTGAATGGGTAAATCAATCATTTGCCCTTGGGGATCCGACATTAATCCTCTCATACCTACTAATTGATGTACCTGAGATGCATTTCCTCTGGCTCCCGAAAAAGACATTATATGGACTGGATTAAAAGGATCGGTCATCCGAAAATTAGGATTCATTTCTTGTCGCAAATATTCACTTGTGGCATACCATATTTCGATCGATTGACGTAATTTTTCTACCGCGTGTACATTCCCATAATGATGGTGTTTTTCCAAAATAAAACTTTGTTGTTCAGCGTCTTGAACTAGCCATCTTTTAGAAGGTATTGTTAAAAGATCATCAATTCCTAATGAAATGGATGCGGCGGTAGCTTGTCGAAAACCCAGAGTCTTTACTTGATCCAGGATATGTGATGTATATCCTATTCCATAGTGATCAATAAATCGACTAATAAGCCGTTTCATGGCAGTTCCGTCTATCACTTTATTGTGAAAGACCTGAGTGGGCCGTTCTGCCATCAGTACCTCCATATTGCGCTGAGTAGAATTTGACAATGGACTTGAGTCAGTGATTGGAAAACTTCCTTTTCTAGATCTTGATTCACGTAGAAATTCTGCACTTATGGTCCTAGTTAACCCGGAGAGACTCGAATTCCCGTTGGTAGCATAGAATTACAACAGCCCTGCCAAAACCCCTGTATGGCTTCTTCTATTTCTCGATAAAGGGAAATATGACCAAGAGTGGTTCGAATATATATATAAAGAATTTCTTTTTTTATACTTCGTACTATTAGATAGTGTCCATAAATCTCATAATAGGTCCCCACAGATTCATAGTGAATTTCGATGGGAGCTTCTCTTGCAGCAATAACGCGTTGATCTAGTCGCCACCGCAGCCACAAAGGACTACCTAAATTGATTCGTTTTTGCCGATAAGCTCCAATTGCATCATAGGGATTACAAAAAAAGGGTTCTTTTTTTTTTGTATACTTATAGTTATTATCTTCATTTTGATAGTTTCTACGATTACATGGATTATACCTATTTACACAAATACCCCGACGATTTCCACTCGTTAAGACATAGAGTCCACTAAGCATATCTTGAGTTGGTGCCGAAATCGGATCCCCAATAGTTGGAGACAAAAGATTCATATGAGAAAACATAAGTAAACGCGCCTCTGCTTGAGCCTCCAAAGATAAAGGCACATGAACAGCCATTTGATCCCCGTCAAAGTCTGCATTGAAGCCCTTACAAACTAATGGATGTAAACAAATAGCGCGCCCTTCCACTAAAACGGGGAGGAATGCCTGTATGCCTAATCTATGCAGAGTAGGCGCTCTATTCAGCAATACAGGATGGTCATCCAGAATTTCCTGAAGTATTTCCCATACAATCGGTTTTTTTTTCCGAATTTGACTCTTAGCAACTCCTATGTTCGAAGCAAGATGTTTTCTAATTAGGTCACGAATTACAAATGCCTGGAAAAGTTCTATTGCTATTTCGCGAGGCAATCCACATCGATGTAATGAAAGTGAAGGGCCCACGACAATCACGGACCGCCCTGAATAATCGACCCGTTTACCAAGCAGAGTCTCGCGAACTCTTCCTTCTTTGCCTTCAATTACATCTGAAAGCGACTTGTAAACTCTATTATGATCATCCCTCATTGGTTGTCCGCAGATTCCATTATCAAGAAGTGCATCCACGGCTTCTTGTAGCAATTTTTCCTGAGATATTATTAATTCTTCTGGCGTAGCTATACTTGTTGTTAATAGATCTGTAAGAGTATTATTCCGATAGATAATTCTTCTATAGATTTCATTAATATCCGAGGTCACTAGTTTATCCTCATCTATATGATAGATTGGTCTCAACTCAGGAGGAAGAACTGGTAATAGACACAAAACCATCCATTTTGGTTCTATATTTGTTCGAATAAAATGCTTAGCCAATTCCATGCGTCTAAGCAAAAAATCTTTTCTTCTTCCAACTTTTCGATCTTCCCATTCATTCCCTGTGGGTTCTTCTTCCTCCAACTCTTTCCATTCTACCAATGAATAGTCTATAATAATTCGT